GGTGCTTCGACTCTTACATAAAGTTCTTGCTTGGACAATTCAAAAGTAGGAGAAGGTTTTTTACTAATAAATCGATATTCAAAATCATTCCATTCAGGATCTTTTATTCTATCAAAGCGTTGGCTTTCTAAATTCTCATAGGGTCCCCCTGGAATTCCTTCCAGAGCCTGCTGGATAATTTTTATAGATTCTGTCATTTCGCCAATTCGTACTAAATACCGAGCTAATGAATCCCCCTCTTTTTGCCATTGAATCTCCCAATCAAATTCCTCGTAACACTCATAACGATCAACTTTACGAAGATCCCATTGTATTCCGGAAGCTCGTAGCGTTGGTCCCGATAAACCCCAGTTTAGTGCCTCTTCTCCGCCAATAATGCCTACGCCCTCAACCCGTTCTAAAAAAATAGGATTTCGTGTAATAAGCTTTTGATATTCAGCAACCCCGGTTAAAAAATAATCGCAAAAATCCAAACATTTATCTATCCAGCCATGAGGTAGATCAGCAGCGACTCCCCCAATACGAAAAAAATTATGCATCATGCGCATGCCGGTAGCCGCTTCAAATAGGTCATATATCAATTCTCGTTCTCGAAAAATATAGAAGAAAGGAGTCTGCGCCCCAATATCTGCCATAAAAGGACCAAGCCATAACAAATGGGAAGCGACACGACTCAACTCCAACATAATAGCTCTGATATAGCTAGCCCTTTTAGGTACTTGAATATTCCCTAGCTGTTCGGGCCCGTTTACGGTTATTGCTTCTGTGAACATAGTAGCTAAATAATCCCAACGTGTTACATAAGGCAAATATTGTATAATTGTTCGATTTTCCGCAATTTTCTCCATCCCTCTATGTAAATAACCCAATACTGGTTCACAGTTAATAACATCTTCACCATCGAGAGTAACGATCAGTCGAAGAACACCATGCATTGATGGGTGGTGAGGGCCCATATTGACTATCATGAGGTCTTTTCTTGTAGTTGGTGGAATCATAAGTTTTTCTCGAGTCATTCTTCCATGCATTGCTGAAAGTAAAAAGAAAGAAGTTCATCAAAATTTAAACGACTAAGCTCAAACGGTCTCACGCTTCAAATTAACGAGTTTTTATCTCTCGAATATCCAACTCCCCAATTAATTCTTTATAGCGCCCCCTATTTATTTTTGACAAATAGGCCAGCAGTCGTTGACGTTTTCCCAAAATTTTTCGCAAACCTCGCTGAGATGAAAAGTCTTTTTTGTGCAATTCCAAATGTGAAGTGAGTTTCCTTATTTTAGTGGTGAAACTGAAGACTTGAAATTCAACAGACCCCCTGGTTTCTTTGTTTTCTTTTTGAGAAATAACCGAAATCGATGAATTTTTGACCATAAAAAAACGCCCCTTGCCCTTTTTAAAGATATGGATTTTACCAATCAGTAATAATAATGCCATTAATTTGAATGTGGTATATACAAGAATCTAATCAAAATTTCTTTATGAACTCCTAATTTCTTGAATTCAAATCAATCAATCCAATTTTGAATTGGTTTTCTATAGGAATAGAAAAGGTTGGTACATTTTTGGATCTAAGAATTTAGACCTAAAATAAAGAAGGTTCCGTTGATTCATTTCGAGATCGAATTCAGACATTATTCATTTGATATTGGATACTAGAATGAAATGTGAGATAAGACATCTGATCTGTGTATTTGTTTGCTTTCATATACCCTATTATATATAGGGTTATAGGATATACATAAAAGTGTATTATCAAAAAATTTTCAATCGTGGATACATCTGTATCCTTAACATACCGAAACGGCTGCCATTATTGGTATCAAACCAATAACGATTCATACAAGCTAAATCTTCTAATCGATAATTAGGCCAAAGAAAGAGCTTTAATTTCATTAATTGATTTTTATCTCTATCAAGATGGTTATTGTCATGTAAAACTTGGCTGCTGTTTTTTACGTTCCAAAATACCGGATTTGGATCTATATAATTTCTCTTTTTTGAATTGAAACAAATTAGAATTCTCAATTTTCTACGACGTCTAAAGGATAAAATATTTTCGGGAACAAGTAAATCAAAATTATTGTTAGAAGCATGTCCTTGCTCTTGGTATTTTTGATGCTTATTCTTATGAACCAACGAAATACCCACGGTTTGATACATAATAAATTGCCCGTCTTTTTGTTCAGACAGACGAATGGGTTCTAGAATCAATACTCCCTTCTTCATAAATTCTGAAAGAGTTAAATTATTATTAATCATCATTATATCCAAACTCATTTGTTTCTTTTGAATCGAGGATATAGTAATTTTTGTTGAATCTATCAGTTTACGCAGGAGACAATATACATTGATATTATTGATCATTCTTTCATTCAAAGTCTCATCCCATCGCAATTGAAAAAGCAAATAACGTTTCATGAACAAACGGAGTTCTGCTTTCGTGTATTGTTTTTTATTTTTCCCTTTTTTCATGTTCGATCTTGCATAATTTTCTTCAATATCTTTTTGGGGTGAGAGAACGGATCTCCGCTCTCCTCGACTTGTTGGTTCTTTTTCTTCTTGATTTCGATGCTTTTTATTTGATGCTATCAAAAAATTGCCCTTTTCGTTGATCTTTTTATTTGCACTTCTATTTAAATTTAAAAGAAGTAATTTGCTTGGTATAAACCAAGGTTTCATTTTATATGTCTTATAAATTAACAAAAATTCTGGGAAGAACCAAAGTTCCAGATTGGATATGGGATGCTTTAGCATTTTTTCATTCATTCCCATCCAATCGTAAAACCCCTTGTGAGAGTTTGGTAAATTGATCTCTGGGATCTTAAGATAAAAAAAATCTTTTTTAGAAATTATTTGAGAATTTTTAGTACGAATTTGAGTATTTTGATTCCTATTGGTACCGATTATGATCCAGGCCTCAATATCGACTTTTTGTATAAGATCAAATTGAAAAATTTTCCAATCAAAATATTTTCTATCGGCCGGTTTTTCCATATGGATCTTTCCTAGATCATTTTTAATAGGGATGTTCCTCAGCATATCAAAAAAGTTTTTTTTAGGCGTGTTATAATAAATTTCTCGGTTCGTATTTCCTTGAAGGGGAGATCCATAAAAAAAGCATTCCGTTTTCTTTTCATAATGAATAAATTTATATGATAAAAGATCAGATCGATAGTATTTTAGAAAATTATCTTTTTGATTAGATAATGAATATACTTCAAATTTTTTTTGTTTTTTGGAATTCATTAATGGATTTTTTTCATATGAATGCCGTTTGCTAAAATTTGCCTTTTTAGCTATACGATGCTGACGAAATGTATTTCGCCATTTTTCTGGTATTAATCTAGACCATCCAATCTGAGATAAATGGTATTGATAATGTCCTCTTAACCAGCTTTTCCATGGATTCATTTCATAACTCGGAAGTTTGTTATCTGCTGATTTCGAATCAAGCATTCCTTGTGTTTCAAAAGAATCCTTTATTTTAGCCTTAAGGAAAAAGGGGATTCGTTGATCTTGAACAACAAATCTTAACGAGTTAATAACTTGGATTTTTCCTAATTTATAAAATACATATGGTTGTGGCACGTAGGATAAGTCATAAAAAATATGTGAATTTGCTTTAATATTACTAATATTCTCAAGTTCCTTTCTTAGAATTATACTCGAAATAGACGGAATTGTAGTTTTCTTTTTTTTATTAATTCTTTCTTGTTTTCTTTCATTATTGTAAATGGATTTATCAATAATTTTTTTTGTTAATTTAAGAAAAAGTTTTGTATTTATTCTGGTAATATTAATGATATATAAAAATATATCCGTGTATATTTTTTCAATGAAAAATTTTACAAAAGGGGATAATTTACAGATTAATCGAGCATTTCTTCTTTTTAACATTTGCTGTTTTTCTAATTTTTTAGCATTATAACTTGTAGGACTAAGATTATTTATTCTTGGAGTTACTTTTTTTTTCTCTTTTGTGATTCTTTCTATTTGATTTCGAATTGTACTTGTTCTATCAGCCAGATCCTTCATTTTTTTTTCTGTCAACGAAGAGTTTGTCCAACTCGGAGATGCAATTTGAATTTGACTAAATGATTCACGAATCATTTGATTGTTTATTATGAAATCTTTTTCTTCTTTAATTTCGCTTGATTTATCGACTCCGACTTCTCTTAATCTAACTAATAGAATTGGATTTACTTTTGAAAGTTCTTTTATTATTCTTTTTCTAAAAAAAACACTTTTGATAACCCATTTTTTTGTTTCTTTTGAAACTTTTCGAAGTAATTTTGTTTTTACTTTGAAAACTTTTAGAACTCGAAAATACTTCTTTTTAAATTTTCCAATTTTTTTTGCGAATTCCTTTAAAATGGGTCTAATTTTAATAAAGGAAGGTTTTTTTCGGGGTGAACAAAAGGGGAGTTCCGTTTCCATTCCCCAAACTGTTAAAAAACAATAATCACCTTTTTCTTTTGTCTTTTTCATTAGATCTTTCTGAGAGGATCGTAGTTTCGATTTGTGCGAAGGTTTCAGACAGAAAGGAAATACGATTTTTATTTGAATACCTTCTGTCAACCAATTTTTTGGAAATTCGGTTTCGGATAATGGAATACCATTATAGGTGCATTTAATATAGATCTCTTTATTCCATTCTTGGAAATCCTCAGACCATTCAGGACGTTGCAATAGGAATATACGTCCAACATTTTTGGCAATTATCAATGAAGGGAATAGAATATATTTTCTAAAAATAGATTGAGTTAGTAACACGCAACCTCTTATTCCTTGCGCAAATGGAATACGATTCCAATCCTCTGCGACTTTTATTCGTGCTTTTTCCTTTCTTTTGTTGTTTTCTTGTTTTTCTTCTCTTTTTGTTTGTTCTTTTGTATACTCTACAATTTTGAATGCTTCCCCTTTATCCAACCCATTTTTAAAAATTAGTTTAATCAACCCGGAAATATTAAAATAAAAGAGAGGGGACTTTTGTCGTCTCT